ACATGCATTATTTTAATAATGTAAATAGACACAATTTTAGGTAAGAAAATGTATACTCGGGGGTTTCCTGTTTCCGGGGGGTTTACAGGATGTTAATAATCTTACGAGTTTAGGGGGGTAGGGGGGTTTAACGCAGATAAACCTCTCCGGGGGGTAATCTTAGGTATGTTAGGAGAAATAATAATAGTTTATGCTCTTGACTTCCTTTAATGTAATTCTTGAGTAAAGTCTTAATCCATGCAGATCATTTATGCAGGCAAGGAAATGTTCAACCTTATTTCAACATTGACGCGCTGCACTCTGAAATGTCAGATGAAAGGAAAACGAAAAAAAAATAACCTGACCCCCGTGGAGAGAACGCTCGGCATGTGGGATTATCTCGCCATATGTACTCCACCAATAACTTATGCCAGCGTCAAGGACTTATTGGGGAGTAAATAGACGTATGGCCCTGAAGTAGGAACCAAATGCCAGGAATAGTTCACTAAGTGAAACCCCCAAAATCATTGTCCCTCACTATCAATAAGAGTATGCATTAAGAAATCAACTGATGGTCGGTTCTTACTACATCGGAATTTGAGATTTAATAGAATGTTGGGTACTTGGTATATCTTGACCAGTGATCTGAGTGATCGGTCTTAAACTTACGTTTATTTGACTAGGTTTTACTGTTAGATGTCCAATTATGCTTTATGTAACTCTTCATACGTTTGTCCCTGCTTTATGGTTAATTTCAGTTTTAGGTGATGAATAGTAACATGAATACTTACATTCTAATAAATGGTTAATATATATGTATGGTGATATTACATATATGTCAAGAAGTAGTTTAATTGAGAATGCTGGCTTTGGGAGCCAGTGGTGGAGGTTAAAATCCTTTCTTTTTGAGCAGTAGGGGGGAATTTAACCCCCGGCATCCGGTTTACAAGACCGGCGCTCTGATGCTGAGCTACTAATGCTTGTTATTAAAGGACTTTGTTTTCTAATCAGCCTGCTATTGGTATGAGGATTAGGAATAGGGAGAAGTATAGGACGGAGGCGATTTGGCCAATAATTACATAAGGATGTTCGACAGGCATGCCTCCGATTCATGTGAGGATGGCTATGTCGGCGATTAGGGTTCAAAATAGGAGTTGTGTGACGGGCCGGAAGGTAAGGCTTCGTTGTTTTGATGTGTGTAGGAATGGGACTGCTATAAGGATGAGAATGGATGCAAGTAGGGCTAGAACGCCTCCTAGTTTGTTTGGGATGGATCGGAGAATTGCGTATGCAAAGAGGAAGTATCATTCTGGTTTAATGTGGGCGGGGGTGACTAGGGGGTTGGCGGGGGTGAAGTTGTCTGGATCTCCTAAGTAGTTAGGGGAGAATAGGGCTAGTATTGTAAGGGTTGTAAGGAGGACTGCAAAGCCAACGAGGTCTTTGTAGGAGAAGTAGGGGTGGAAGGGGATTTTGTCTGTGTTGGAGTTTAGTCCGAGGGGGTTATTAGAGCCGGTTTCGTGGAGGAAGATGAGGTGGACGACGGCGGCTGCCGCTACAATAAATGGGAGTAGGAAGTGGAAGGCAAAGAAGCGGGTGAGGGTTGCATGGTCGACTGAGAATCCGCCTCAGACCCATTGGACGAGGGTGTTTCCTACGTAGGGGACGGCGGAGAGTAGGTTTGTAATTACGGTAGCCCCTCAGAAAGATATTTGTCCTCAGGGAAGGACGTAGCCTACGAAGGCGGCAGCTATGACTAGGAACAAGAGAATTACTCCAATGTTTCAGGTTTCTTTTTGGAGGTAGGAGCCGTAGTATAGTCCTCGTCCAATGTGAAGATAAATGCAGATGAAAAAGAAGGAAGCTCCGTTTGCGTGGAGGTTGCGAATTAGTCAGCCGTAGTTTACGTCTCGGCAGATATGGGCGACGGATGAGAAGGCTGTAGCGATATCAGAGGTGTAGTGTATTGCTAGGAATAGGCCTGTTAGGATTTGGGCAATGAGGCAAAGTCCTAGGAGAGAGCCGAAGTTTCATCAGGCAGAGATGTTTGATGGGGTGGGGAGGTCAACGACTATATCGTTTGCGATTTTTATTAATGGGTGGGTTTTGCGTAGGCTTGCCATTATGTTCTTGTAGTTGAATAACAACAGTGGTTTTTCACGCCACAGGTCTTGGTTAAAATCCTGGCAGGAATTATGACCTATATTATGTCTTTACTTTTATTGGGGTTGGTGTTGGGGTTGGTAGCGGTAGCTTCAAATCCGTCTCCTTATTTTGGTGCTTTGAGTTTAGTAGTAGTTGCGGCTTTTGGTTGTGGAGTTTTGATTTGACATGGGGGGTCTTTTTTGTCTTTGGTATTGTTTCTGATTTATTTGGGTGGGATGCTAGTGGTGTTTGCTTATTCAGCAGCGTTGGCTGCGGAGCCTTATCCGGAGACGTTAGGGAGTTGACCAGTACTAGCTTCTATATCAATGTATTTTGGTGTTGTAAGTTTGGTTTTTGTTTTGTTTTTAGGGGGATGAGGGGAGTATTCGTGGGTAGTGGTTGATGAGGTGGATTGATATTCAATGTCTCGAGGGGACATGGCAGGGGTTGCTTTTATATACTCGTATGGGGGAGGGATGTTGATGGTTGGGGCTTGAGTTTTGTTGTTAACATTACTTGTTGTGTTAGAGTTAACGCGAGGACTAAGTCGGGGGACTCTTCGGGCAGTTAGGTTATAAGGATAAGAGCGGAAAAGGCCAGGGTTAGGAGGAAGAGGGCTATGTATGTTTTGATTGACCCTTGTTGAACATTGCTAATGGTAGAGATAAGTGGGGTGTTTAGGTTGGCGGTTGCTTTGGGACCAATTTTTTCTAGTCAGGTGAGGTCAATGGTTTGACTAGCAATGGTTTGGCCAAGGGTAAGGTTTGCTTTAGGAGAGAGTCGATGGAAAACACTTGGGAAGAAGCCTAATATATTTGAGAAATGGTGGGGGGTGAGGTGGGGTGTGGTTTTGGTTTGTTTTGTAGTTAAAGATGCCAATTCAAGGGCAATTAAGAGACCTAAAATCGTGACGATAAGGGCTGCTAGTTTAAGGAGAGGGGGTATTGATATAACGGGGGTTTTTATTGGTAAGATGTTTGTGGTGATTAGGAGGCCGGCCACAATGCTTCCTCATGCTAAGCGTTTAATGGGGTTAATTACTGCGGGGTTATTTTCGTTGATGGGGGAGAAGGTATTGAATCGTGGGTGGCCCATTGAGACAAAAAATACTACGCGTAGACTGTAGATGGCGGTGAAGGAGGTTGCTAATAAAGTAAGAGAGAGGGCTCAGGCGTTTAAGTAGGAGGTGTTGAGGGCTTCAATGATGGCGTCTTTTGAAAAGAAGCCTGCTAGGAAGGGGGTCCCTGTAAGGGCGAGGCTTCCAATTGTGAGGCAGGAGGAGGTGAAGGGGGTTAGGTGGTGTATGCCTCCTATTTTTCGAATGTCTTGTTCATCGTTTAGGCTGTGAATAATTGAGCCGGAGCATAGGAACAGCATTGCCTTGAAAAATGCGTGGGTGCAAATGTGGAGGAAGGCAAGTTGGGGTTGGTTGAGTCCAATGGTTACTATTATTAGCCCTAGTTGACTTGAAGTTGAGAAGGCAACGATTTTTTTAATGTCATTTTGGGTAAGTGCGCAGGTGGCGGTGAAGAGTGTGGTTAGGGCTCCTAGACATAGACATAGTGTCAGGGCTGTGGGGTTATTTTCTATTAAGGGGCTTGTTCGAATAAGGAGGAAAATTCCAGCTACAACTATTGTACTAGAATGCAGTAGGGCAGAGACCGGTGTAGGACCTTCTATGGCGGATGGTAGTCAAGGGTGGAGTCCGAATTGTGCCGACTTTCCTGTTGCGGCCAGGATTAGGGCGATGAGTGGGAGGGTTAAATCTATGTCTTTTGAGGAGAAGAAGATTTGTTGAATTTCTCAGGAGTTTAGGCGGGTTGCTATTCAGGCTATGGCAAAGATCAAGCCAATATCTCCGACTCGGTTATATAAGACCGCTTGTAGTGCAGCTGTATTGGCGTCCGCTCGTGCATATCATCAGCCGATTAGAAGGAAAGACATAATTCCTACCCCCTCTCATCCGATGAATAGTTGAAATATATTGTTAGCGGTGACTAAGATGATTATTGCGATAAGGAAGGTTAGGAGGTATTTGAAGAAGCGGTTTATGAAGGGGTCGGCGTGCATGTATCAGGATGCGAACTCTAGGATTGATCAGGTTACGTAGAGGGCAACTGGTGTAAAGATGATGGAGTAGTGGTCGAATTTAAGGCTAATATTGATGTCAAATGTGTGGGTATTCACTCAGCTTCAGTTTGTAATTACGGCTTCGGCCCCTTCGTTTAAAAAGAGGAAAAGGGGTAGTAAGCTGGTTAGAAAGGCTATTTTTACTGCTGTTTTAACTTGCTTTAGTGCTCAATCTGGATGTTGGGGTTTTGGGGACAGTGTGGAAAGGAGGGGGTGGAAGAGTAGTACGAAGATAATAATAAGGGCAGAGGTTATAATTAAAGGGGTGGGGTGCATAGCTTTTACTTGGAGTTGCACCAAGAGTTTTTGGTTCCTAAGACCAACGGATGAGCTATTATCCTTTAAAAGCAGGGGCGAGTGAGCTCTGGAGTTTAACCAAAGGGGTGAAGATTAGCAGTCTACATTGCGGCGGGCCTCTCTCGGTGGACAAGGGGGTTTTAACCTCTGTTTTTAGAATCACAATCTAATGTTTTGATTAAACTATGTCTACAGATTGTTCATCCTCAGATTAGTTCTGGCTTGAGGATAAGGAGAAGAAGGGGAAGAAGGTGGAGGGCAATTAAGAGGTGTTCTCGGGTGTGGGTGGGTTCGAGGGCTAAAATGTGGTTTGGAAGTGGGCCGCGTTGGGTTATAAGGAACATGTAAAGTGAATAACCAGCGGTGATTAAGGTACCAAGTCCTGTTAAGATGATGGTTCATCAAGATCAGTTGAATAAAGAGGTGATAATTATTAGTTCTCCTATGAGGTTGGGTAGTGGGGGGAGTGCTAGGTTGGCAAGGCTGGCGAGGAATCATCAGGCGGCTATAAGTGGGAGGGCCATTTGTAGTCCTCGGGCGAGTAGTATGGTTCGGCTGTGGGTGCGTTCGTAGTTAGTATTGGCTAAGCAGAATAGGGCGGAAGAGGTTAGCCCATGTGCAATTATTAGGATTAGTGCACCGGTGAAGCCTCAGGGTGTTTGAATGAGAATTCCGCCAACTACGAGGCCCATGTGGCTTACCGATGAGTAGGCGATGAGGGATTTTAAATCTGTTTGGCGTATGCAGATTGATCCGGTTATAATAATGCCTCAGAGGGCTAGGATAATGAAAGGGTAACTTAATTCTTTGGTGAGGGGCTCTAGTGTTACTAAGATTCGCATTATTCCGTAGCCTCCTAGTTTTAAGAGGACGGCAGCTAGTACTATGGAGCCTGCGATAGGGGCTTCTACGTGGGCTTTGGGTAATCAGAGGTGTACTCCATATAGTGGTATTTTAACTAAGAATGCTAGGATACAGCCTGCTCATCATAGTTTATCTGCATAGGTGGAGAGGTGGGGAGGAGTTGAATGGAGTAGTGTAAGTAGGGAGAGAGATCCGTTGGAGTTTTGTAGTAGGAGGAGAGCAATTAAAAGAGGTAGGGACCCTGCTAGGGTGTAGAATAGGAAGTAGGTGCCTGCATTCAGGCGTTCTGTTTGGTTTCCTCAACGTGTAATTAGGATGAGGGTGGGGATTAGGGTAGCTTCAAATATTACATAAAACATAATTATTTCGGTAGCACCGAAAGCTAAGATTAAGAAGAACTGTAGGGAAGTGAGCAGGGAAATATACATCCGTTGTCGGTTAATTGGTTCATGTGCTGTGTGGTTTTGGCTGGCTAGAATTATAAGAGGGAGGAGTCAGCAGGAGAGCACTAGAAGGGGGGTTGAGAGGGGGTCAGTGGCTAGGTAGGGGTTGAGGAAAGACCATCCTGTTTCGGATGTGTTTTTTAATCATGAGAGGCTAGCTAAGGCAATTAAAAGGCTGTGGAGTAGGGTGGTTGGTCATAATCATTTGGTGGGGGTTATTCAGGCTGTTGGGATTAGCATTATTGTTGGGATGAGAATTTTTAGCATTGGAGGAGGTTTAGACCTTGTAGGTGGTCGGAGCCATGAGTTCGTGCAGTGGCTACTATGAGGGCAAGACCTACACTTGCTTCACAGGCTGAAAATGCAAGAAGGAGCATGGGGGTGGATGAAAAGCTAATGGATGATAGTTGAAGGGTTCATAGAGAGAGAGCGATGAACAGTGATAGTATTATTCCTTCTAGGCATAAGAGGGCGGAAAGAAGGTGGGTTCGGTGGAAGGCTAGGCCGGAGAGACCTAGTAAGAAAGCTGATGAAAATGAGAATTGGATAGGGGTCATTAGGTTAATTATGGACTTTAACCATAAGTTTTTGAGCCGAAATCAAATGTTTTATTTAAACTAATTACCTATTCGGCTCATTCTAGGCCGCCTTGAAGTCATTCGTAGACGAGGCCTAGTGTAAGCAGGATTAGAAGGGCGGAAGCTCATAGGAGGGTGAATGTTGGTGAGGGAAGTTGATCACCTCAGGGAAGGGGGAGGAGAAGAGCAATTTCTAGGTCAAAAAGAAGGAAGAGGATTGCAACGAGAAAGAAGCGAAGGGAGAAAGGGAGGCGGGCCGAGCCTAGTGGGTCAAAACCGCATTCGTATGGTGAGAGTTTTTGGTAGTCAGGGGTTATTAGGGGGAGTCAGAATGAGACAAAGGCTAAGATGAGGGAGAGGAGGGTGGTGATAAGTAAAATTGTTAATAATAGGTTCATTATCTTTCCTTGGAATTTAACCAAGACTAGGTGATTGGAAGTCACGTGTACTAACTTAATACTAGAAAGATTATGAGCCTCATCAGTAGATTGAGATGTAGAGGAATAGTCAGACGACGTCTACAAAGTGTCAATATCAGGCTGCAGCTTCAAAGCCGAAGTGATGTTCAGATGTAAAGTGATATTGGATTTGGCGTAGAAGACAAATGGCCAGGAAAGTAGAGCCAATAATTACATGGAGTCCATGGAAGCCAGTGGCAACAAAGAAAGTTGAACCGTAAACTCCGTCTGCAATTGTGAATGGTGCTTCATAATATTCTACTGCTTGTAGGAAGGTGAAGTAGAAGCCTAAGAGGATTGTTAGGGTTAGAGAGTGGATTGCTTGTTTTCGTTCTCCTTCTATAATGCTATGGTGGGCTCAGGTTACAGTCACCCCTGATGCTAGTAGGACTGCTGTGTTTAGTAGGGGAACTTCAAAGGGGTTAAGGGGGATGATGCCTGTGGGAGGTCAGCAGCCTCCTAGTTCTGGGGTGGGGGCTAGGCTTGAGTGGTAGAAAGCTCAGAAGAAGCCTAGGAAGAAGAAAACTTCGGAGGTAATGAAGAGGATTATACCATATCGAAGGCCTTTTTGAACAGGGGGTGTGTGGTGGCCTTGGAATGTGCCTTCTCGTACAATGTCTCGTCATCATTGATACATGGTGAGAAGGAGAAGAATTAGGCCAAGGGTTATTAAGATGAGGGAGTTGAAGTGGAATCAGATTGCTAGTCCTGATGTGAGTAGGAGGGCGGCGATTGCCCCTGTTAGGGGTCATGGGCTTGGATCTACTATGTGGTATGCATGTGCTTGATGTGCCATTAGACGTTTTCTTGTAGGTAGAGGCTTAGTAGGAGGACAAAGACATAGGCTTGGATTATTGCGACGGCTACTTCTAGTAGGGTTAGGAGGAATAGAAGAATTGTTGTTAAAATAGCTACTGTGGGTATTAGAGGGAGTAGGACGAAAGCAGCTGTGGCGATTAGTTGAATGAGCAGGTGGCCTGCTGTTAGGTTAGCGGTTAGTCGAACGCCTAGGGCTAAGGGTCGGATGAAGAGGCTGATTGTTTCGATAATAATTAAAGCAGGAATTAAGGCTACGGGAGTTCCTTCTGGAAGGAGGTGACCTAGGGCAGCGGTGGGATTTTTTCGTAGGCCAATAATTACTGTAGCTAGTCAAAGGGGGACGGCTAGGGCTATATTTAGGGAGAGTTGGGTTGTAGGGGTGAAGGTGTATGGGAGAAGTCCTAACATATTAATGGAGATTAAGAATACCATTAGTGATGCAAATATAAGGGCTCATTTGTGGCCTCCCATGTTTAGGGGAAGGAGAAGTTGTTGTGTAAATCGATTGATAAATCAGCCTTGGAGGGTTAGTAGGCGGTTATTTATTCATCGGGAAGATGGAGTGGGGAAGAAGATTCATGGGAGGAGGAGGGCAATGGCAATCAGGGGGATGCCAAGAAGTGTTGGGCTTAGGAATTGATCGAAGAAGCTTAGTGTCATGGTCAGGTTCAGGAGTTAGTTTTTAAAGCTTGGGCGCTTTGGGAGGCAGGTTCGTTTGGGAAAGTGTGTGATATGATTTTTGGTGGAAGAAAGAGGAGGAAAACAAGTCAAGAGAATAGTATGATGGCGAGTCAGGGTGAGGGGTTGAGTTGAGGCATGTCACTAAGGGTGTTTGGGAGGCACCATTCTTTAGCTTAAAAGGCTAACGCTAGGCCCATAATAGCTTCTTAGTGAGGCGTCTTCGAGTATTAATGAGGATCAGTTTTCAAAGTGTTCTAGTGGAACGGCTTCAACAACAATTGGTATAAAGCTGTGGTTTGCACCGCAAATTTCAGAGCATTGTCCGTAGAAGACTCCGGGTCGGGATGCAATAAAAGCTGTTTGGTTTAAGCGTCCGGGGACAGCGTCTATTTTGACTCCGAGTGAGGGGACAGCTCATGAGTGGAGGACATCTTCAGCAGAAACTAGGACTCGGATGGGGGAATCAACGGGGATAACTATTCGATGGTCAGTTTCTAAGAGGCGGAATTGACCAGGTGTTAAGTCTTGGGTGGGAACTATATACGAGTCAAAGTTTAGGTCGTCATAGTCTGTATATTCATAACTTCAGTATCATTGGTGGCCCATAGCTTTAACTGTAAGATGTGGGTCATTAATTTCGTCTATGAGGTAAAGAATTCGTAGGGAAGGAAGGGCGATAAGGATAAGGATAATAGCAGGTAAGATGGTTCAGATAATTTCAATTTCTTGGGAGTCTAGGATGTACTTGTTGGTTAATTTGGTGGATACTATAGCAACAATAATATAAAGTACTAATGTGCTGATAAGAAATACAATTATTAGAGCGTGGTCGTGGAAGTGAAGGAGCTCTTCTATAACGGGTGAAGCTGCATCTTGAAATCCTAGTTGTGAGGGATGTGCCATTGGGGGCAAGACACGCGGGGGTTTAACCCACAATTCTGCCTTGACAAGGCAGTGTAATTTGTTTTACTAGTGTCTTATGAAGAAAGTGACAGAGTGGTTTTGTGGTTGGCTTGAAACCAGCCTACGGGGGTTCGATTCCTCCCTTTCTCGATATAGTGGTTGTACTTGGACGAAAGCTGGCTCTTCAAATGTGTGGTAAGGAGGGGGGCATCCGTGTAGTCATTCTACATTTGTCATTGTTAGCTCTACTGATTCAACTTCACGTTTAGCGGCGAAGGCTTCTCAGAGAATAAATAGGAACATAATAACAGCAACGAGTGAGATTAATGAACCAATAGATGAGACTGTATTTCATAGTGCGTAAGCATCGGGATAGTCTGAGTATCGGCGAGGCATTCCTGCGAGTCCGAGGAAGTGTTGAGGGAAGAAGGTAAGGTTAACGCCCACAAATATTACTCCAAAGTGAATTTTTGTTCATGTGCTGTGGAGGGTGTATCCTGAGAAAAGTGGGAATCAGTGAACGAAGGCTCCTATAATGGCAAATACAGCTCCTATTGAGAGGACGTAGTGGAAGTGAGCAACTACATAGTAGGTGTCGTGTAGGACGATGTCTAAAGAGGAGTTGGCTAGGACGATTCCCGTTAGTCCACCTACAGTGAAGAGGAAGATAAACCCTAGGGCTCAGAGTATAGGGGTTTCTCATTTGATAGACCCACCATGTAGGGTGGCTAGTCAGCTAAATACTTTTACACCGGTAGGGATGGCAATAATTATTGTGGCGGATGTAAAGTATGCTCGAGTATCAACATCCATTCCTACTGTAAACATGTGGTGAGCTCAGACAATAAAGCCTAAAAGACCAATGGCCATTATTGCTCAGACCATGCCCATGTAGCCGAATGGTTCTTTTTTACCGGCATAGTAGGCTACAATGTGTGAGATTATTCCAAAGCCGGGTAGGATAAGAATATATACCTCTGGGTGACCAAAGAATCAAAATAGGTGTTGATAAAGAATGGGGTCTCCTCCTCCTGCTGGGTCAAAGAAGGTGGTGTTTAGGTTTCGATCTGTGAGAAGTATTGTAATTCCGGCTGCGAGAACTGGTAGTGATAATAATAGTAGAACAGCAGTAATTAGGACAGCTCATACGAAAAGGGGAGTTTGGTATTGAGAAATGGCTGGGGGCTTCATGTTAATAATTGTAGTAATAAAATTGATAGCACCTAGAATTGATGAGACACCTGCCAGGTGGAGGGAGAAAATTGTGAGGTCAACAGATGCTCCTGCGTGGGCTAGGTTGCCTGCTAGTGGTGGGTAGACTGTTCAGCCTGTACCAGCTCCTGCTTCTACTCCGGAGGATGCTAGAAGGAGCAGGAAAGAGGGGGGTAGTAGTCAGAAGCTTATATTATTTATTCGAGGGAATGCCATGTCGGGTGCCCCGATTATAAGGGGCACTAGCCAGTTCCCAAAGCCGCCAATCATGATTGGCATTACTATAAAGAAAATTATTACGAATGCATGGGCTGTGACGATTACATTATAAATTTGGTCGTCACCTAAAAGTGCGCCGGGTTGGCTGAGCTCAGCTCGAATAAGGAGGCTTAAGGCTGTTCCTACTATTCCGGCTCAGGCACCAAATACTAGGTAGAGGGTACCGATATCTTTATGGTTGGTTGAGAAAAATCAGCGTGTGATTGCCACAGGTAGGATGGCTGAGTGTTAAGCGGTGGATTGTAGTCCCACGTACAGAGGTTAAATTCCTCTTTCTATCAAGCCCTGGGGTGTTACATATTAGATTGCAAATCTAAAGAAGCAGATTGACGTCTGCCGGGGCTTTCCCCGCCTTTGTTTTGGCAGGCGGGGAAAGGTAGATAGATGCTCGCTGGTTTGGGCGCTTAGCTGTTAACTAAGAGTTTGTAGGATCGAGGCCTGCCTGTCTAGGAAGGCTTTAGCTTAATTAAAGTGTCTGTTTTGCATACAGGAGATGTGGGGTAGTGTCCTGCAAGTCTTATCAGGGACTGGGAGATTTTCACTCCCGCTGAGAGCTTTGAAGGCTCTTGGTCTGATGTTAACCTAAGTTCCTTAGAGGTTAAAGAGTGTGAGGACTCCTGGGGTGAGGGGAAGGAGTAGGATGGAGGAGGCAGTTATGGTGGCTATTATTATGTTTGGTTGGGTTGTTAGGGTTCGTCATGGGAGGGTGCCTGTTAGGTTGTTGGGGGCAGCTGTTAGAGTCATAGCGTAAGAGAGTCGGAGGTAAAAATAGAGGCTTAGTAGGGCGCTAAGTGCTGCTAGGGTGGCTGTTGGGGCAAGCCCATGTTTGGTTAGTTCTTGTAAGATAAGTCATTTTGGTATAAATCCGGTGAGAGGGGGGAGGCCTCCTAATGATAGGAGAACAAGGGGTATTAGGGATGTAAGGATGGGGGTTTTGGCTCATGATGTGGCTAAAGAGTTAATTGTTGTGGTTTTGTTGGATAAGAAGATGAGGAAGGAGGAGGAGGTTATAATGAGATAAAGGGCAAGTGTGAGGAGGGTGAGGGTGGGTGAGAATTGTAAGATTAGAATTATTCAGCCTAAGTGGGCGATGGACGAGTAGGCTAAAATTTTTCGTAGTTGGGTTTGGTTTAGTCCCCCTCAGCCACCGACGAGTGTTGATGAGACCCCCAGGAGGACTAGGAGTGTGGGGTTGTTGGGTTGAAGTTGAAGTAGGAGGGCAAATGGTGCAAGTTTTTGTCATGTGGAAAGGATAAGTCCTGTTATTAGGTCTAATCCTTGTAGGACTTCTGGGAGTCAGGTATGTAAAGGGGCTAGGCCAATTTTTAGGGCGAGGGCAATGATGATTATTGTGGAGGGGAGGGGGTGGGTTATTTGTTGAAGTTCTCATTGTCCGGATAGTCATGCGTTGGTTGTACTTGCAAATAGGAGCATGGCTGCTGCGGTGGCTTGTGTGAGGAAATATTTGGTTGTGGCTTCGACTGCTCGCGGGTGGTGGTGTTGAGCTATTAGTGGAATAATAGCAAGGGTATTGATTTCTAGGCCTATTCAGGCAATTAATCAGTGGGAGCTGGTTGCGGTGATTGTGGTGCCTAGTAGTAGGCCAAATAGCAGGGAGGCTGTAATGTAAGGACTCATTAGTAAAGGAAGGATTTTAACCTACATCTTTAGGGTATGGGCCTAAAAGCTTAATTTAGCTGACTTTACTAGGAAGTGGTGTAGTGGAAGCACTGAGAGTTTTGATCTCTCCGGGTTGGGTTCGAGTCCCTTCTTTCTAAGGAGCTGGGGGGAATTTAACCCCCATGATTCACTCTATCAAAGTGGTCCTTTATTTCAGGCACAGTTCCTGGTTACATTTGAGGTGGGAGACCTGCAAATGTGATTGGGAGTGCTAGGTGTCAGATAACAAATGCTAGTGTAAGTGGTAGGAAGTTTTTTCAAATTAGGTGTATTAGTTGGTCATATCGGAATCGGGGGTAGGAGGCTCGTACTCATAGGAAAATGAGGGACAAGATGGCTGCTTTGGTTATAAGGTTGATTGAGGTGAGTTCGGGGAGTGTTGGGATGTGGGAGGCCCCTAAGAAGAGGGAAGCAGAGAGGGTGTTTATGAAGAGAATGTTGGCGTATTCCGCAAGGAAAAATAGGGCAAAAGGGCCTCCTGCATATTCGACGTTGAATCCGGAGACTAGCTCAGACTCTCCTTCGGTTAGGTCGAAGGGGGCTCGATTTGTTTCTGCTAGGGTGGAGATATATCATATTGCGGCGAGAGGTCAAGCTGGGATAATTAGTCAGATGGCTTCTTGTGCGGTATTAAATGTCTGTAGTGTGAAGCTTCCTGTAAAGATGATGAGGGAGAGAAGGATTAGGCCGAGGCTTACTTCATAAGAAATTGTTTGTGCGACGGCCCGGAGGGCCCCTACTAGGGCATATTTTGAATTTGAGGCCCATCCAGAGCCTAGAATGGAATAAACTGCGAGGCTTGAGAGGGCAAGGACAAATAGGATGGCTAGGTTTAGGTCTAGGACGGGGTATGGGAGGGGTATTGGGGCTCACAGGGTTATGGCGAGGGTGAGGGCTAGTATTGGGGTGAAGATGAATAGGATGGGGGAGGAGGTTGAGGGGCGAATAGGCTCTTTAATGAACAATTTGACTCCGTCTGCAATTGGCTGGAGGAGGCCATAAGGGCCTACAATATTTGGGCCTTTTCGTAGTTGCATGTATCCGAGGACTTTTCGTTCGATAAGGGTAAAGAAGGCAACGGCTAGTAGAACGGGTACGATGAAAGCGAGAGGGTTGAGGATGTGGGTAATGAGGGTTGTAATCATAGTTAAGGAGAGGAGTTGAACCTCTGTTTAAAGGGCTTAGGTCTTTTGCATTTACCGGGCTCTGCCACCCTAACATGTTATGTTCTTTAACTGTTTTTTGTGCTCTCTTATTTGTTTTAGTTGGGGGCAACAAGTGAGAGGAGGGCGTACTTTTAGCATGGGCCCTTCCTTTTCGGTCCTTTCGTACTAGAAAAGGTCACTTCATAGATAGAAACTGACCTGGATTACTCCGGTCTGAACTCAGATCACGTAGGACTTTAATCGTTGAACAAACGAACCCTTAATAGCGGCTGCACCATTAGGATGTCCTGATCCAACATCGAGGTCGTAAACCCTCTTGTCGATATGGACTCTAAAAGAGGATTGCGCTGTTATCCCTAGGGTAACTCGGTTCGTTGATCGGCTAGGCCGGATCTCATTGGTCAGATGTTCTGTTTATTAGAGCAGTGGCTCTTGGTTTTAAAATGGTGTTTTACTCCACATGGGGGTTTTTTGTTACCCCGTGGTCGCCCCAACCAAAGACATTTGAACAGGGTCCACTTAGTTTGTTCTTTTATTCAAGGGTGTTTGACGTGGTCTATTTTGTGTCTAAAGCTCCATAGGGTCTTCTCGTCTTATGTTATTATTCCCGCTTCTGCACGGGAAGATCAATTTCATTGACTTGAAAGAGGAGACAGCTAAGCCCTCGTTATGCCATTCATACAGGTCCCCATTTAAAGGACAAGTGATTGCGCTACCTTTGCACGGTCAAAATACCGCGGCCGTTAAACATATAGTCACAGGGCAGGCGGGACCTCTTATTCATTAGTTTTGCAAGAGGCGATGTTTTTGGTAAACAGGCGAGGCTTGTGGGTTTGCCGAGTTCCTTCTCGTTCTTTAGGTCTTTCCGGTTGGGCACGCCAGTGTGGGGTTAACGGTAGGGAAATGAGTATTTTTCTGGTTACTTGTTTTTTTATTCATTACCCTCTCTGGTTGGGTCCGTTATGTTTCGGTGGGGGTTCGTTCCGATGTACACTTGTGCTTGGAGGGGGTCAGGCCCCTTATTACTCATATTAGCATAATCTCTTCTATGGGGGCATAGAGAGGCCCGATAGGGGAAGGGGTTAGGATATGTTATCGGTATTGGTGGCAGAGGTGTGTTTGAGCTATAACGCTTTCAACAGGGTGGCTGCTTTTAGGCCCACCTAAACACATGGCCTTGGTAATTATGATCCTTATTCTCCTGGAAAAGTTGTTTCTTGAATCAGAGGGGCTGTACCCCCTTTGATTAACTTTTTTAGTTGCTTGGGGTCGGTTTAATTTTTATAGTTAGTGAGTTAAGAAACTAAAAAGCTGAGCTTAAACTCAATTCTCGGGCAACCAGCTATTACTGGACTCGGTAGGTTTGTCACCTCTACTCAAAGCTCTTTCCACTCTTTTGCCACAGAGACGGATGTGCCCTATGTAGGCTGTCTTGGAGTAGCTCGTCCAGTTTCGGGAAATTAGACTAAAGTGCTCTTTGCCTAAAATTTGCTAGCTAAATCATGATGCAAAAGGTACGAGGTTTAATCTCTGCTTTTTTATACTTTAACTGGGTTGTTTCATTTCTCTTTCAGCATTCCCTTGCGGTACTTTGTCTATAGCTCCGGGTGTCCTTTTCTGTCTCCCATACTTGGGTGGAAAAATGATTTGGTTTGTTGGGTTAAGTGTGTTAGGGGGTATTAATAATTGTTTTTTGTGTTTGGAGAAGTGGGCTAGCTATTAGGTGTCAGAATAATCCGATTTGCACGGATGTCTCCTCGGTGTAAGGGAAGTGCTTTTCTATCTAAGCTATATCCTGATTTTTCCAAGTGCACCTTCCGGTACACTTACCATGTTACGACTTGCCTCCCCTTTGTGTGTAATATTGTATTAATTATTGTTTGGTCTTGTTTGGGGAGAGTGACGGGCGGTGTGTGCGCGCTTCATGGCCGGTTTCAGTAAGACACTCTGTTTCTTAACTTACTGCTAAATCCTCCTTCAGACACGTGTTTCATTGTGTCATTCGTGGTTCTCTAGGTAGAGAATGTAGCCCATTTCTTCCCCCTCCATGCGCTACACCTCGACCTGACGTTTTGGGTTGTACCAACTTTGCCTACTATTAGTCCTTCACAGGGTAGGCTGACGACGGTGGTATATAGGCGGGTTAAACAAGAAGGGGTGAGGTTTAACGGGGGTTATCGGTTCTAGAACAGGCTCCTCTAGGTGGTTTTAAAGCACCGCCAAGTCCTTTGGGTTTTAAGCTAATGCTCGTAGTACCCGGGCGGATGTGGTGTGTATAAGGGCATCTTTGTTTAGGGCTAGGCATAGTGGGGTATCTAATCCCAGTTTGTATCCTAGCTTTCGTGGGTTCAAGTGGGGTGAGGCTACTTTCGTAGTTGTTCTTCATGCCCTCGGGAGCGTATAACTGCTTTGAGGGTGTTCGGCCTCAGTTTTGGTGTTTGGTGTTCTAACCACTCTTTACGCCGGGGGTTAACAACTTAGGTCTCTCGTATAACCGCGGTGGCTGGCACGAGTTTTACCGACCTTTTAAGCCGTAACTAAGTCAAGTTTTCACTTATGGCTTAATGTTTATCACTGCTGAGTTCCCTTGGGGGTGTGGCTAAGCAAGGTGTTATGGGCTACAAGAGTGTGCCTGATACCAGCTCCTAGTTCCCGGGTGGGGTGTGTAGGGCATTCTCACGGGGGTGCGGATACTTGCATGTGTAAATTTGGCTAAAGCTGTTAATAAAGTCAGGACCAAGCCTTTGTGCCCGCGGGACTTTTTAGGGTCCATCTTAACATCTTCAGTGTTATGCTTTTATTAAGCTACGCTAGC